CATAAATCTCTTAAATCTAGATAAGAAAAAAAAAGACAAGATAATTTCTAATATAATCTCTTAAAACAAAAAGGAAAAAGAGAAAAGAATTTCTAAAAAGCTCCCAGCTGCTACTGCTGTTTTCTTGATCTACCCAATTGGTCAAGGAAGCTTTTCAGATGAGACATTCATAAACCACTCTACCTTAATTCTTAGAGGATAACCCCAATTTAAATTGAATAGTACATTATATAAATATATAATAACAAATTACTAAAAAGATTAATAAAAAAAAGAAAATATACGAAGAAATTCGTCCACCCCCTACATATTTGATAGCCTCTCCCATAAAAAAACTTGAAATACCAACTCCATTTGGAATTCCATCAATTACTTGTCTATCAAAAAAATAATTGAATTTAGCTAACTTTCTGACACTCGCAATTAAAGATACTTCAAAAAAAGCATCTATATAACCACGATTATATGACCAATCATATATAACATTGATTATTTTATCAGCAATAATTTTTTTAGGAACACTTTTTTGAAATAAATTTAATAAGTTCAAATTTTGTAAAGAAGAAAAAACGGGTTTATAGAAAAAAGACGCTATCAATATTCCGAAAAAGGCTATACTCACCGAAAAAGTTGCATTTGTAAAAAATTCATACCAATCCACAGAATTCTTTGAATTTTGATGTAAAAGGTCTATAGACGGAATTAACAATTTGGATAATATATCCAAATCTATTCCTTCTTGGCTGAAAGAAATTCCAATCGACCCAACGAAGAAAGTAAATAATACTAATATAAGCATAGAAAATAGCATAGTATTGTCTGATTCATGAGGATAAAAAAAAGGAATGTTTTTAGTACCAAAATAGGTACTATCAAGAAAAAGACGTGTTATGCTTTTGACATTTCGATTAATTCGATGTGAATATGTCCTCTTCCGAAAAAAAGAAGTCCTTTCATTATTATTCATTGTTAATAAAGCTAATAAATGAATTTTCTTTTTTAATCTTTTTTTTCCTTCTTTGCCCCATAAAGATATTGAATAGAATGAACTATTTTTCTTTCCATTGAAATCTTGAAAATGAACGTTTAAATATCCTTCAAAAACAAGTAAATAGATTCGAAACATATAAAATGCAGTTAATCCTGCTGCGGAACAAGCTATTATTGCGAAAATTGGTGAATACAACCAACTATCATTAAGAATCTCATCCTTGGACCAAAAACAAGCAAAAGGTGGAATACCACAAAGAGAAAGTGTACCTATTAAAAAAGCGGTTTTTGTAATTGGCGCATGTTTTGTTAAACCGCCCATAAGAACCATATTTTGACTTTTATCTGGAGAATATCCAACAATTGCTTCCATTGAATGAATAATGGATCCAGATCCTAAAAACAACAATGCTTTTGAATAAGCATGAGTAATCAAATGAAATAAAGCGGCTCGATAAGAGCCCATACCTAAAGCTAACATCATATAACCCAATTGAGACATTGTCGAATAGGCCAAATTCTTCTTAATATCTTTTTGAGCAATAGCTAAAGTTGCCCCTAATACTACTGTTAGTATACCTATCAAAGCTATTCCAGTCATTATGGAGGGTATAACTATGAAAAGAGGAAGAAGTCGAGCTACAAGAAAGATTCCTGCTGCTACCATGGTAGCAGCATGTATAAGAGCGGAAATAGGAGTAGGCCCTTCCATAGCATCCGGTAACCATACATGAAGAGGGAATTGGGCAGATTTCGCAACTGAGCCGCAAAATAAGAAGATGGCGCACAAAGTAACAAAAAAAATATTAACCTCATTCTTATCAATCAAGTTATTGAATATTTGAAATAAATCCCGAAATTCCAAACTACCCGTTATCCAATAAAGACCTAAAATTCCTAATAATAAACCAAAATCCCCTACACGATTAGTTACAAACGCTTTTTGACAAGCATTTGCCGCAATAGGACGTGTGAACCAAAAACCTATTAATAAATAAGAACACATTCCAACCAATTCCCAAAAAATATAAACTTGTATCAAATTTGAACTAGTAACTAATCCCAACATTGAAGTATTAAAAAAACTCATATAAGTAAAAAATCTCAAATATCCTTGATCATGAGACATATAATTATCACTATAAATAAGAACCAGAATACCAACAGTAGTGATTAATATCGACATAATAGAAGTAAGTGAATCGATCAAGTAGCCAAACTCTAAAGAAAGATCATTATTTATAGTCCAAGACCATACATATTGATAGATAGAACTGTTCTTGATTTGATGAATAGATAGATCGATCGAAAAAATCATAACTATCGTTAACAATAAAATACTAGGAAAAGCCCACATACGGCGAAGATTTTTTGTTGCCGTGGGAAAAAGAAGAAGTCCTACCCCTATTAAAATAGGAACTGGAAGTGGGATGAAAGGTATAATCCATGAGAATTGGTGTGTATATTCCATACAAAAAAAAAAGAAAGAATAAAAAATATTTTGATTCTTAATGAATTTTCTTTCTTATTCGTTTGTTTTATCTCTTTTGTAAAGGGTTCGGTTAATAAAAAAAGTGGATATATAAATAGAATTTGATATTTTTAATTATTCTAAATCTTTGCACAAACAAGATTTCCAATCTTGCAAAGTACAAAGTAAAAATAGACCAATAACCAAATTCCTAGTGAAAAATGAAAATATTCTTTTTAGTAATATTAATTACTATTTAGAATTACTATTATTAAATAATATAATAATAAATAAAAACGAGATTTGGAAAATGAAAATCTTTATCTATAGAGTGAGGTTAAATAATTACACCAAAACTAAGAACATTCGTTTATTTTGATATCAATCAGAAAAAACAATTCATATGACATGACCCAATAAAATCATCCTTTTTTTATTATTCAGAAACATTAGTTCATTTTTGAACTAATTGACTAATTGATTCTTTTACATTCCAATAAAAAGAAAAAGAGATCCATATAGTTTGGAAAAATTTGGAAAAGGTTTCTAATATTCAATGTTTTTACTTTAGATAGAAAAAAAAGAGGGAATTCAGATAGATAAGACATATGGCTAATTAAAGAATAATTCGTTTTCATTTACAGAAGAAATGTCTTTCACATCGAACTATAGAAATGAAAAAACTATCCTAGTTGGATGGCAGTTCCAAAAAAGCGCACTTCTATATCAAAAAAAAAAATTCGGAAGACTTATTGGAAAAAAAAGGGATATTGGACAGCATTGAAAGCCTTTTCATTAGCTAAATCCATTGTTACAGGGAACTCAAAAAGTTTTTTTTGTAACAAATAAAAATGTTGGAATAATCTGAATTAGCTCGATTCAAAGAGTATTCTTTCATACTAATTTTATACTAATAAAGATAAAGAATATTTACTAATATAGAATATCATATATTTAGAATCTATTATATAGAAGATATATAATAGATTCTAAATATATAATCTAACTAAGATTTTTGGAATGTCTTGTTAAATTATAGATTAATTAACTATTTCATTGAAAAAATGGAAATGCATTTCTTTAGAGTAAGAAAATGAAATAACTAAAAAATGAGTCATAAACAACTACAAAAAAATCTTCTTTTTCATTCCTGGATTGAAGTCAGAACTATCTAGTTCCAGTTTCAACAGTGCTGTTTTTGAATTTGAAAAAGTGTAAACTACGAAAAACCCATCCCCCGTTGTTAAATTTGAAAACTAACACTGGAAATGAAAAAAACAAGAATACAACGTCGTATTGAAACGTTCTATTTTTTATTTTAAGATTATTTATATGAATAAGAAATTACTATACTTAGAGTTAATATTCATTTATTCTATATATATTTCTATCTTTGAATAAATCCAAATCTCAAATTTCTTTAATAAGATTTAATAAAATAAATCTTTATTTAGAATTAGAATAGAATTCTTGAAATTGTTTCATGTTTAGTAAACAAATGTAATAAATATTGCACTTTAATTAATTCTTTCAATCTCGACGATTGACTAATGAATCGGTTATTATGATTTCGAGTAAGCCGCTATGGTGAAATTGGTAGACACGCTGCTCTTAGGAAGCAGTGCTAGAGCATCTCGGTTCGAGTCCGAGTGGCGGCATGGCATCCTATCCTATATTCTAAAAGAAGAAGTCCTATAATGAATTCAATTCCCGATTTCTATTCCTAGTATTCATACCTTTTTTATTTTCATTATAGATATTTATTCTCATTATATATATGATATTTTCAACTTTAGAGCATATATTAACTCATATATCGTTTTCGGTCATATCCATTGTTATTTCAATTCATTTGATAACCTTATTAGTCAATGAAATCATAGGATTATATGATTTGTCCAAAAAAGCCATGACAATAACTTTTTTCTGTGTAACGGGATTGTTAATTACTCGTTGGTTTTTTTCGGGCCATTTACCATTTAGTGATTTATATGAATCCTTAATCTTTCTTTCATGGGGTTTTTCTATTTTTCATATGGTTCCGTGTTTGAAAAAGGATAAAAACCTTTTAAGTACAATAATCGCACCAAGTGTTATTTTTACCCAAGGCTTTGCTACTTCGGGTCTTTTAACCAAAATGCATCAATCCGTAATATTAGTACCCGCTCTACAATCCCATTGGCTAATGATGCACGTAAGTATGATGATATTGGGCTATGCGGCTCTTTTATGTGGATCATTATTATCAGTGGCTATTTTAGTCATTACGTTTCAAGAAGTCATCCAAATTCTTGGTAAAAGCAAGAATTTTGATTCTTTAAAGAAAGGATTTGATTTTGCTGAAATCCAAGACATGAATATGAATGAAAGAAACAATGTTTTACGAAAAACTTCTTTTTCTTCTTCTAGAAATTATCACAGGTCTCAATTTATTCAACAATTGGATCGTTGGGGTTATCGTATTATTAGTCTAGGTTTTCTATTTTTAACAATAGGTATTCTTTCAGGAGCAGTATGGGCTAACGAGGCATGGGGATCATATTGGAATTGGGATCCAAAGGAAACTTGGGCCTTTATTACTTGGACCATATTCGCGATTTTTTTACATACTAGAAAAAAGAAAAAATTGGAAGGTGTAAATTCCTCAATAGTGGCCTCTATAGGATTTCTTATAATTTGGATATGTTATTTGGGGATCAATCTATTAGGAATAGGACTACATAGTTATGGTTCATTTACATCTAATTGAATTAAAATGAGTAAAGAACCTGAGATATAAAAATATGGAAAGCATATACATACTTTCCATAAATTAAACTTGCCAAAAATCGTCGAGAACCCTTTCAATCAAGTAATGGAATGATTCAAGGGGTTCTCACAAACAACAAACATATTCTATTACAATTCAATTTTTTTAAAGTGAATCTAACGTAAAAATCTCTTTTTCATTGTACAAAGGGTTTTTTCTCTTTTTGATTTCTTTGTTTTATTCACAAAAACTATCTATCAAAATTTAGATAGAATAGCTTCAACCTTCTCAACCGAGAATGAGAAAATGAAATCTGGATAAATACCAATACCTATTACGGGTATAAGGATAGAAATAGAAATAAATAATTCTCTCGGCCCAGAATCAAAAAAATAAGAGTTTGGTGTATTAAAGAACTTGTATCCATAGAACATCTGCCGTAAGATAGATAATAAATAAATAGGAGTTAATATCATTCCAATTGCTGTTACAAAAGTAATTAGTATTTTCATCATTAAAAGATATTTTTGACTAGTAATTATTCCAAAAAAAACTATCAATTCTGCAACAAAACCGCTCATGCCCGGCAATGCAAGAGAAGCCATCGATAAGATAGTAAAAATCGTGAATATTTTTGGCATTGGTATAGCCATTCCGCCCATTTCGTCAAGATAAAGAAGACGTAGTCTATCATAACTAGTTCCTGCCAAGAAAAAAAGCGCAGCGCCAATAAATCCATGAGATATTATTTGTAAGATGGCCCCGTTGAGCCCAGTCTCACTTATAGAACCAATTCCTATAATAAGGAAACCCATATGAGATACCGAGGAATAAGCTATTCTTTTTTTTAAATTACGTTGACCAAAAGATGTTGAAGCGGCATAGATTATTTGAATAGAACCTAATATCATTAACCAGGGACAAAATATGGAATGAGCGTGGGAAAATAATTCCATATTAATTCGAACCAACCCATACGCTCCCATTTTTAATAAGATTCCGGCTAAAAGCATACAAGTGCTGTAATGTGCCTCTCCGTGGGTATCTGGTAACCATGTATGTAAGGGTATAATCGGCGATTTGACAGCAAAAGCAATAAGAAATCCCATATAGAATATTATTTCTAGCGCCACGGGATACGATTGATTAGTTAATGTTTCGAAATTTAATGTTGGTTCATTCGAACCATATAAACCAACACCCAGAATTCCCATTAATAAAAAAACAGAACTTCCCGCAGTGTACAAAATAAACTTTGTAGCTGAATACAAACGTTTCTTTCCCCCCCACATGGATAAAAGTAGATAAACGGGAATTAATTCCAATTCCCACATGATGAAAAAAAGTAAAATGTCTCGAGAAGAAAATGGTCCTATTTGACCGCTATACATTGCTAACATCAGGAAATAGAATAATTGGTATTCTCGAGTAACCGGCTGAGCCGCTAACGTGGCTAAAGTGGTGATAAATCCCGTCAGTAAAATAGGTCCTATAGAGAGTCCATCTATTCCAAATCTCCAGTAAAAATCAAAAAAATTGATCCATTTATAATTCTCCGTCAGTTGGATTAGTGGATCATCCAATTGAAAATGATAACAAAATGTATAGGTTGTTAGAAGGAGATCGATTAAGCATATACAAATGCTATACCACCTAATTACCTTATTTCCCCTATGAGGAAATAAGAAGATTAAAGAACCCCCGGCTATTGGCAAAACTACAACTATTGTTAACCAAGGAAAATCATTCGTGATAAAAATAAGATAAACTTGGGCCAGAAAAGCCCGCGCTCAAAAGAAAATAGAAAAGATTCTTTTCTATTTTCTTTTGAGCACGGGTTTTTGCCAGTAAAAAAACGTATTCGTGTGGTGTTTTTTGAAACGTATCAATAACCTAGACCCATACTTCGAGTTGTTTCATGCCATAAATAAACTCGAACACTTAAGAAATCTGTCGGACAGGCGGACTCACACCTCTTACAACCGACACAGTCCTCTGTTCTTGGGGCAGAAGCTATTTGCTTCGCTTTACATCCATCCCAAGGTATCATTTCTAATACATCTGTGGGACAGGCTCGGACACATTGAGTACATCCTATACATGTATCATAAATCTTTACTGAATGTGACATTGTATCTATAGTAATTTTTGAACATCAAAAATGAAAATTATCGATCTAGTAAACTCGTAAATGAATCATATATTTATACACCAGATGAATCAATGATTTGTCATAATTTTGCTAATCAAAATAGACGTCTCGAGAGATTTAGAAGAACGAAGAGAAGAGGACCAGGATACTTTGATTCTTATGATTTCGCAAACGCAAACATGATCATACGTTGTGTAGCATACATGCTAATTTGAATTGATAAATATTACACTATTCAAAATTCGACTTTTGATTAATTATGATTAATGCTATTTCTTCAACAAATTCGATTGATTGATACGGGTTGATTTTCTGTTACGAGAAATTGAAGAAACAATAGCCGGTCCGATAGCTGCTTCAGCGGCTGCAATAGCGATAACAAAAATTGAAAAAATATTTCCTTTTAATTGGCGATTATCAAAAAAATCAGAAAAAGTTACGAGATTTATATTAACTGCATTCAGTATAAGTTCAAGACACATAAGGGCTCTAACCATATTTCGGCTCGTGATCAATCCATAGATACCGATAGAAAATAAATAGGCACTCAAAACAAGTACATGTTCGAGCATCATTGACCAACTCCTTATCAATTTTGATTCATTTCAATATGAACAACAATTCAACAGATTCAATTGACTAAAGAATATAACCAACAAAAGAATATATCGGCAATAAAAAAAAGAGTTTCTACATAAAAACTATTTCACTTCACATAGAATTCGACAGAAATAAATGTGAGAAAATTGAATCTGGATTTATATTGCTAGTTCGCGAAAGATTTCTTATTGGCGAGCTACGACAATTGCACCTATCAAAGCAACTAAAAGAATTATTGAAATGAGTTCAAATGGAAGAAAAAAATCTGTTGATAAATGAATTCCAATTTGTTGACTAGTACTTATCAAATCTTGCTCAATAATCTGATTTGGTCTTGTAGTCCAAATAATTCCGTACCATGATGTATCTGGAATAGTAGTTATTAGTGAAACAAAAATACTTGTACAAACCATCAAAGTAATTCCATCCCCAACGGTCCAAAGATGAAAATCTTGGTAATATTCTGAGCTATTCATGAACATCACAGCAAATATGATTAAAATGTTAATAGCTCCCACGTAAATAAGTAGCTGTGAGGCAGCTACAAAATGGGAGTTTGATAAAATATATAATAAAGATATACAAACAAGAACCAGTCCCAACGAAAAAGCAGAAAAAATTGGGTTGGGAAGTAAGACTACTCCTAGACTTCCTAATACAAGACCCGATCCCAGAAAGACTAAAAGAAAATCATGTAGCGTTTCAGGCAAATCCATTATATGTAAAAAAAAAGACAAAGAAATGGAAATTTCATGACCTTATTGATATGACCAGGAAAAAAATTTTTATATACTTCAATTTCTCTTTGCATTGAAAAAAGATTCTAAGGAGTTTGAATTGATATAAGTACAGTTATATAATCAACGTCATTCCAGTCTTTATATGAAAGAGTAGTTTGAAACTATACTAAAACTAAAGTCTAAAAGTATATATAACATATAACATATATAACTATTTAATATTGAAAATATCGATACTATATTTATCTATTATATAATATATAAATATAGTATTTAATTATAAAAAATCTTATTTATTTATTTGAATTGTTCGAATTGTATAATCATCAATTACTGACATTGGTAAACGGCCCAAAGCAATTTGATTATAATTCAATTCGTGACGATCATAAGTCGAAAGTTCATATTCTTCAGTCATTGATAAACAATTTGTTGGACAATACTCAATACAGTTACCACAAAAAATACAGATTCCGAAATCAATACTGTAATTAAGCAATCGTTTCTTTCGAATATCAGTTTCCAGTTTCCAATCAACAACGGGTAAATCTATAGGACATACACGAACACATACTTCACAAGCAATACATTTATCAAATTCAAAATGTATTCGACCGCGGAAACGTTCCGATGTGATTAATTTTTCATAAGGATATTGAATAGTTACAGGTAAACGATTTGCGTGAGATAAGATAATCATGAAACTTTGACCAATGTACCTTGCAGCTCGGACTGTTTGTTGACCATAATTCATGAACCCAGTTACCATAAGGAACATATCGTAAATATCTATGAATATTTTTGTTTTATTTCTTTCTCTTATTTGAGACAAGTAATGAATTATAGAAGATCAATCTTTTATATCAATCTTTTATAGTGAAAACAATTGAGACGAAGTTGTTAATAATAGATTACCGAGAGAAATGGGTAAAAGAAATTTCCATCCAAGATTTAATAATTGATCCATTCTTAGCCTAGGCAAAGCCCACCTTGTTATAATAGAAAGGAATAAGAAAAAATAAGTTTTAGCTAATGTAATAAACAGATCAATTGTAGTTCCAAAAACTCCATATGTTTTTTTTATTTCAAAAAACTCAGAAACGAATATGTACGGAATAGAGATATTTGAACCGCCCAAGTAAAGAACTGTTACAAATAATGAAGAGATTAATAGGTTTAAATAGGAAGCAACATAAAATAAACCAAATTTGATACCCGAATATTCTGTTTGATAACCCGCTACTAATTCTTCTTCCGCTTCTGGTAAATCAAAAGGTAATCGTTCACATTCCGCTAGCGAAGAGATTAGAAAAACGATGAAACCCATAGGTTGACGCCACAAATTCCATCCCCAAAAACCATATTTTGATTGCGCATCAACTATATCAACTGTACTTAAACTGTTAGATAATCCTAGTCGGTGATAACATTACTGTTTCCATCTCTATTACAGAACCGTACATGAGATTTTCACCTCATACGGCTCCTGGAAAGCCTTAAGTAAATCTAAGGACCGGGCCGATTCTTTATCTATTGATATATCCCTAAGATAGATAAGATTCAAATCTATCGGACGGTTCTGAATTAGACCAATTCAATTCTGTCTGTTCTAATAAATAATGAAATAAGAAAGAGAAATCCATTTTCATTTTAATAAAAGATACAAAAGGTACTTCTGAATTGATCTCCTCCCTTAAAAATCAAGATTTGAATTTGTTGAGTAATAACTGAATTCTTCAATAAAATACTCTTTGAAAATTATCAATAACCCTCATCATTTTCAATTACGAAAAAGAATTACACATTAGTTTCTTAATTATGACATGAATTTTATCTCCATGAATATAGATATTGATTTCTTGTGTTTTTTTCGTTCCTATTCTTCTTTTTTGTGCTATGAAAAAGGGACTTAAAAAATTGAAAAGGATTTTTTCGTTCCTGATAGTAATTTATTTAATCAGTGGATGGAAGCATACTCTGGATCGGAGTTGTGGGGAGTACTGCTTGATTTTTTCTACCAACTTAAAGCCCCAATTAGTATTCTTTTTCTATTATGCGTAAATTCTCTTTAGGATAATTTACAAAATCTGCGTTACTAATCCTTTGTGTATCTTGGTGTTTCTAACCATCCACTCCTTTTTTTATTAACCCCTTATTGATGTTAATACATCTATGATAATTGATACAAATGGTAACTAAAATTCAATAAGGTTGGTCTTTGGAGCCCGCTTCAAAACAGGATGACTAATTATCCAATCTTGGGTTAAATGGCCTCTTCTGTTTATAATTTTCTTTCACTTCATTCTTATACATAGAAAATGAGACTCAATATCTTTACTGCCATTTAAAATCATCATACTATCTATTAACTATAAGTAATATAGTATTCTGAAATTAGATTCAATAGAAGCTGTTTTATTTCACTCATATAACTATCAGATTTAGTTCTTCAATCCGAATTGTGAAAAAGAAGATTCAGATAATGAAAGTATTTATTCAATGAATTCGACTCTTTTCTTATATAGTACTATAAAGAGAGGAATCGAATTCATTGAATAGCTTTTTCTGTTTCAACGAATCGCACGTAGAGATATTGATAAGACACATAGAGTTAATGGTATTTCATAACTAATCGATTGAGCAGCAGCTCGTAGACCACCCAAAAAGGAATATTTATTATTTGACCCATATCCTGACATAAGAAGTCCAATGGGAGCAATACTCGAAATAGCAATCCATAAAAAAACACCTATATTGAAATCAGATAAAACAAAGTTATAACCAAAAGGAATTACTGAATAGCTTAGTAGAATTGATATGACTGATATGGATGGTCCGATACTGAATAAACGAATATCTCCCCTAGATGGAATAAGATTCTCTTTGAAAAGTAGTTTTGTTCCGTCTGCTAGAGCTTGAAGAACTCCAAAAGGACCAGCGTATTCAGGTCCAATACGCTGTTGTATCCCTGCAGATATCTCTCTTTCTAACCATACAATTGCTAGTACACTTATTGTGATTCCCAATACAAGAATCAAAATAGGTACAAGTACCCCTAGAATTCCATAGACCTCTTTTAAAGATTCCAATCCGGAAAAAGAATTGATATCTTGGACTTCCGTTGTATCAATTATCATTTCAACGATCAATTTCCCCCATAATGATATCTATGCTACCTAGTATTGTCATAATATCAGCCAATTTCATTCTTTTAACTAATTGAGGAAGAATTTGCAAATTGATAAAACCGGGAGGACGGATTTTCCATCTCCAAGGAAAACCATTCTGATCTCCTATTAGAAAGATTCCTAATTCTCCCTTGGGGGCCTCAACTCTTACATAAAGTTCTTGTTTCGGCAATTCAAAAGTCGGAGACGATTTTTTACCAATGAATCGATATTCAAAATCATTCCATTTGGGCTCCTTTTCTCTATCAAAGCAGCGGATTTCTAAATTTTCATATGGCCCGCCAGGAATTCCTTCCAAAGCCTGTTGAATCATTTTTATGGATTCCGTCATTTCACCAATTCGAACTAAATAACGAGCTAATGAATCTCCTTCTTTTTGCCATTGAACTTCCCAATCAAATTCCTCGTAACACTCATAATTATCAACTTTACGTAGATCCCATTGTATTCCGGAAGCCCGAAGCATCGGTCCTGATAAACCCCAATTTATTACTTCCTCTCTACCAACAACACCTACTCCCTCAACCCGTTCTAAAAAAATAGGATTTCGCGTGATAAGGTTTTGATATTCAACAACCCTTGTTAAAAAATAATTGCAGAAATCAAAACATTTATCTATCCAACCATAAGGTAGATCAGCCGCTACTCCTCCGATACGAAAAAAATTATGCATCATTCTCATACCTGTCGCAGCTTCAAATAGATCATATATGAATTCTCTTTCTCTAAAAATATAGAAAAAAGGGGTTTGTGCACCAATATCTGCCATAAAAGGTCCCAGCCATAGTAGATGAGAAGCTATACGACTTAACTCCAACATAATGACTCGGATATAGCTGGCTCTTTTAGGGACTTGAATATTTCCCAATTGTTCCGGTCCGTTTACGGTTATTGCTTCCGTGAACATAGTAGCTAAATAATCCCAACGTGTTACATAAGGCAGATATTGTATAATTGTTCGGTTTTCCGCAATTTTTTCCATCCCTCTGTGTAAATAACCCAATATTGGTTCACAATCAATAACATCTTCACCATCCAGAGTAACAATAAGTCGAAGAACACCATGCATTGATGGGTGGTGAGGTCCCATATTGACTATCATGAGGTCTTTTCTTGTAGCTGGGACATTCATAGGTTTTTCCTCGATTCATTCTTCCATGAATCGTTAAAAAAAAAGTTCATCAAAATTCAGGATCTAAGAAATCGAATAATTGAAAATGATTCTTGAAATTAACGAATTTGTGACTCCCTAATACCCAACTGATTTATTAATTTTTTATAACGTATTCTATCTTTCTTTGCCAAATAAGACAGTAGTCGTTGCCGTTTTCCCAGAATTTTACGTAAACCTCTTTGAGATAAATAGTCTTTTCGGTGTAATTCAAAATGTGAAGTAAGTCTTCGTATCTTATTAGTGAAATTGACCACTTGAAATTCAACTGATCCGGGGTTTTCTTCTTCTTTTTTTTTTTGTGAAATAACAGGTATAAACGAATTTTTTATCATAAAATAAAATGAAAGCTTTCCTCTCCCCTCCTTTTTGATAGATATTTTTTTTTTCTTTTGTAAATACGAAGAAACCAATTCTATTTTCTCTACTCTACTATTTCTACTCTAACACTATTGACCACGGAAGAAACGAAGATACACATGCATACCTACAAGAAAAATCCATGTCACTTTGTTGAATGTCAAAGTGGACCTCCCTTTCTGTATAGCTGCACGAACAAGCCAAGTCACTTTGTTATACATAGTGTCCTCCTTATGTATAAAATATTTATTGATGTATAAAAGAAGAAGAAGAAAAAGTGTCATACGAAACAAAGAATCACGAGTAATAACGAATAATAACTCGAATAGAAATCTCTACAATTGCATAGAGAAGTAAATCTTTCATCGTCATATTTGACCTCCATTTAGTTTTTGATAGATTTTTTTATTTACCACCGAAACAAATATACATAAGTACAATAACAACAAAAATCACTTTGTCGACTGTTGGCATACTTGGTCACCCCCCCCTTTCATTTCAAATTTCAAAAGAAAGAATGTCCATGTCATACGAGACGAAGAATATATTGAATAGCAATCTGTAATATCTTGAATAGCAATCTGTACAAGAGTATACAGAAGTAAATCACTTGAATAGCATTCCTTACAAGAACATACAGAAGTAACTCTTTAACATACAGAAGTAAATCTTTCATGGTCATCGCTCTCTCACCTCCATTTAGTTTTCAAATTGTTTTTTGTTTTTGTATTTTTCTTGACTTTTTTGTTTTTGTATTTTTCTTGACAAAGTGTCATTACTATTACTGATCATTGATCAGTAATAGTAATGACACTGATTTTGAATTTTGTATATCAAATTCTCTTCATTTACTTAAGACGACGGAAACGACGATACAACTCGAGAACTACAATAGCACCCCAAACCACAGTGTTTAATCTTTTCAAGAATTTGATGGCTGCCTCTTTCATCTTACTCCCCTCCTTTCAACAACAACTTAATACACACAATTAAAGCTTCCATATTACTCCTCTCCCCTCCTTCAACAGTTTGAATGAATTTGGTTTGAGAACGTAAATAATATCAATTCCTGAGCTTGAGGTCGTAGAATCTCTTTTTTTTTTTCAAATCAAATTTCTTCTTATTATTAAGAAATCCAATTCAAAGAGATAGAAAAACACTATATTTATGGATTCACAAAATCAAAAATTCTATTGTATACTTCAAAAAAAAATAAGACAATTTTTTTGATTCCTTTTCCTATCTAATGAATACATCATTAAATTAGTATCAATACCACAACGCGTGTGCGCATTTCTTTTAATTTATATATATATCTTTGCATATCAGGTATGTTACGAGAAATATTACGATAAATAGAAGATAAATGAGAGGATTATCAATCTTTCAATCGCGGATACATTTTTATCCTTAATATACTGAAACGGCTTCCATTATGGGTATCAAACCAATAGCGATTTATACAAGCTAAATCTTCTAATCGATAATTTGGCCAAAGAAAGAATTTTAAATTCATTAGTTTTTTTGTTTCTTTATCAAGATCTTTCTTTTTAGCCAAAACTTGACCGCAATTATTTATTTGATTCTCATTGTCATTTATTGTGTTAGTATTTCTAGGATTGAAACAAATTAGAATTCTCAATTCTCTACGGCGTCTAGTGGACCAAATATTTTCCGGAACAAGCAAATCATAATGATTTTTATCAACACTCCTTTTTTCGGGGTTTCTTTGAAACATTTGGGGCTTTTTCTTATGAATGAAAGATAGGCTTGTGGTTTGATACATAAAAAAGTGTTCGTAGTTTTTTCTAGACAGGCGAACAGGTTCAATAAAAAAGAATTGTTTTTCCGCCAATTCGGTATTGTCCTTAAATCCTGTAAGAGTGAAATCCGTATGATTCTGAATCGCCATAGTATCTAGACTTAGATCTCCTCTTTGAATAGAGATTATAAAAAATTTTTTTATATTTTTCAATCTAATCAAGAGACAATAAAATTGGATATTATTCATTATTCTTTCTTGTAGGGAACTATGATAGTTCAAATGAAAACCTAAATACTTTTCTAGTAAGAAATCCCGTTCTCCCTTTAGATCGTTCCTGTATAGATTTTCATCTATACTATTACTATTATCACCATTTTCCCTGTCTGATCTTTCATAATCTTGGTTTGAGAGAGATGATTTTAGATTCTCATATTCTTCTATAGATTTCTCATATTCTTCTATAGATTTTTTTGCTCCATTTTGAGTGTCTAAATAGAATTCATCAAGATCTATTCTTTTTTTCTTTCCATCTATTCTTTTTTTCTTTCCAGTGATGTTTTTAGTTTCACTAACATCTTTTCCATAAAAATCGAAAAAAAGTAATTTGGTTGGTAGGATCCAAGGATTCTTCTTATATGCACGATAATATTTCCATAATTTCAAAAAGAACCCCAATTTCGGATTCGATTTCGATATGGAATGATTTCGTATTTCTACATCCATTACCATCCAATCAAAATACTTTCTATCCAAATTTTTTTCCATATCTATAATAACATCTTCCGCTATATAATTTTGGATAGAGATATCGCCCGTTATATCCAAAAATTCTTTTTGACGTATCTTGTCATTATAAGAAATTGCTTGGTTTTTGTTTGCTTGGAATGGTGATCTATATCCATAAATATCTGATTTTTGCTTATCTGCATAATTAAGATATTTATATGCCAAAAGATCATATCCATATTGTTTTTTAATTTTTTTATTGAATTTTAATAAGTCCACTTGTTGTTTTTTGTAAAGAATTAATCGTGTTTTTTCATTTTCATATGAATCATATTCTGAATCATATTCGATTAATTCTTTCTTTTGAGCCACGCGATGTTCATTGATTCTATTTCTCCAGTTTTGTGGTACTAATCTCGACCATCTGCTCTCAGGTAAATCATATTGAGAATGAACCTTTAACCAATTTGTCCATTGATTCATTACAGAATCGGAAACGTTCTTATGTCTTGATTTTGAATTAAATATTCCTTGTATTCGAAAAAAATAATTCTTTATTTCATTCTTAAGAAAAAAAGATCTTCCATGAGATTCCAAAATAGATCTTAACTTATACTTATATACGTTAATAACTTGGATTTGTGATAATTTAAAAAATACATATGCTTGTGATAAAGAAGATACGTCACAAGAATTCTGTGAATTCGTATTCGTAATATTACAAGACTTGTGTATAATCGACATAAATGGAATTATACTTTGATTTGTTTTATCAATTCTTTCTGCATTTGTTTTTTTCTTGTAATTCTTTGTAGATTTATTTACAATTTTTTTTGTTGATTCAAGAAAAAGTTCTCCATTGATCCTAGGAATACTAATGAGACATAAAAGGATATCTATGTATAACCTTTCCATGAAAAATTTGAAAAAAGAATACAATTTACGAGTTAATCGAACATTTCTTCTTTGTAATATTTGGAAAATATTTTTTTGTAATTCTAATCTTTTAGCATCATAAGTTGTTTTGTTCGAATTCAAATCTTTCTCTGAAGTTATAACCTCCCCTTTTTCTTCTTGTGTCATTTTTTCTATTTGTTTTATGATTATCTTTGTTTTAACATTAAGATCTTTTATCTTTTTTTCTGTCAATGAACAATTTGTCCAATTAATAGATTGAATTAGAACGGGTGATTCGTAAATCATTGGATTATTCTTACTGATTGTTGAATCTTTTTTGCTTTCACTCAATTCATATCTTTTTTTGAATCTAAATAGAATGCTTTTGATGTTCCATTTTCCTATTTCTTTTAAGATAGTTAGAAACCATTTTTTGCTTTCATTTAACACTTTTAGAACTAGAAAAAAACGATTTTTCAAATCTTTGTTCAATTGTTTTTTAATTTTTTTAAAAATGGGACCCAAAAATGAAAATGGATTTGGGAAATAATTATCAAGGTATGATTCGACTTGTGTTCCACAAGCTGTTAAAAACCAGAAGTTTTTTGTTTTCACGTTTCTTTTTTCAGTAGATCTTTTTTTTTTTTCAGTAGATCGTACCTTAGATTTGTGCCAAGGTTTCAGAACAAAAGGAGATAAGATCCTTATCTGAAGACCCTCTGTTAACCAGTTGTTTGGAAATTCTTTGTTGGATACTGGAATGCCCTGATAGGTGCATTTAATATGCACTTCTTTTTTCCAATCCCTAAAATCTTCTGACCATTCGGGATTTTGAAATAATAGTATACGAATGATATTTTTAGTTATTATCAATGAAGGTAATAGAATATATTTTCTAAGAAATGATTGGATTATTATTACAAAGCTTCTAAGTATTAGACCATATAGAATGTTCTCCCAGGCTTCTTCTATTTCTCTAAGTCTTTTTTCGTCGTTGTCTTTTTTTTCCTCTTTTTGATCCTCTTCTATCCTTTTCTCAAAAGCCAAAAATTCTGAATTGTCTGTACCTTTTTTCCTGAAATATTCTTTCAAATATTGGGATATATCATCGAAAAGATCACCAAAAAAGACCGAGGATTTTTTGATTTTGTCCAAAAAAAGGGGGGAATGGGCATTGCTTTGAAAGAGTTTCCAAGTCACTGTTTTACGCCTTTGAGCGCGCATAGATCCTCTGATTAACTCTCGGTCAAAATCGGGTTCGCGTGAATAATTTAGTAAAGCCAATTCTAATTCTTGATTTGGTTCAATCGTCTCATCAATATTACTAGTATGACTATCCTCATTGTCATCAGTATTAGATATACTCATAGTATTCAAATCTTCATTGTAATTCTCTGTTTTACTATTAAAAATCACTATACGGTCGGCGTTTCTGCAACGAATCTGAGCTTCCTTTCCTAGTCCTTCCGTCAGTTGCTCCAAGTCGTCGATTAAGTTGTATGACCATCGAGGAACTTTTTTACTGATTTCGTTTATTCCAATACATTTTTTTCTATTAAAAATTGTTTCATCGTTCAGATCAGTTCTAATTGAGTCGAATAAGAAATCTTTTTTTCTTTTTTTTTCTTCGGAATAGATTTTTACTTGTTCATGTTCTGGAAATAAAGAAAGTCCGTCAAAATTCAAACTTGATACTGATTTTTCCGAAAATTTACTGATCAAGTTAAAAAAAAAACCTATTTCAGTTAATAATGATTTTCTATCAAATGGATCTATTTTCTGTTCAAATTCTGGATCATGACTATTTATAGCAAGAAGGAGACCATGAATCTTATTTATCAAAATGGGATTTGTTGTGTCAGTTTCATTTTGAATTGATGGTGAAAAGCTTGTTTGGATTTGTCCACGAAAGCGTCCATTCAAGAAAGGATCATATATTTGACTTATATATTTTGTTTTCGTCTCATCCGTACACAATCTAATTCGGTTTTCGAATACATCCAGAGGAAGAAATTCCTTATCTAGAACTTTTGCCCTTTTCAAAAATTCATTGCTTAGTTTCTTTCTTTTTTCTTTATTAGTAGAGCTCCAAGAATTAGACAATTCATTATAGGAGATTTTATCTCTTGTGAAGAGATCCATTTTTTTTTCCATGATTTTAAGAAAAGTAGATAAATCAGGTGGATACGTGAAAGATATTCTTTCTTTTCCATCACTTTGACATATATGAAAAAAAAATTGTGAATTTTCATTTCTTACAACATTTTCAAAGTGATCATTTTTTATATATCGCAATGGACGATTCCATCGTTGAAAATCGAAAAGAATAGTTACAAGAGGTTTTTGAAATCCGACGAGATCCTTCTCTTCAAATCCGACGAGATCCTTCTCTTCCTCGATTTTGTCCAAAGTCTTATCGTTTGGCGAAAAGAGATAAGATGAAAGATATTCATCGACGGATCCTTTTTGTTCTTGCGTTTCCGAATCTCTTTCAACATCGAGATCTCCAATTTCATCATTTTCTCCAATTTCATCGTTT